AGTTCATATCATCCACACATAGTGATCTAAGATTTCAATTCTTCCATGTTTCAGCAGTAGCATATTGTTCCATGGAGCTAAGGCCAAAAAGATGGAAGAAACAAGTGTTTCCACGACTCTACCATCCGGCCAATTCTGTTCCACTTAATCCCCTTTTAATGGGCACATATCTTTACGGCTAAGGAATGGGGAATCTTTCTCCTGTTACATGAATCAAATGTTTCATTTCATCCGGGAAAAGCCATCTCTTTCTCAACAATGTCTTTGTCATTTGATCCAATAGCGTTCCGTTAGATAGGAACAGATTTGATAAATACTGATAACTCTCGGATAGAGTATTAGAACGGAAAGATCCATTAGATAATGAACTATTGGTTCTAAACCATCTCTGGCGATGAATCAACAATTCGAAGTGCTTTTCTTGCGTATTCTTGATGAACCAGCGTTTATATATAGATGTAGGAGGATTTGTTTGGGAAGCAATAAGCCCTTTTGACATCTCTTCATCTGCAAAGAATTCTCGACGTGAAAACACAGAGGCAGAGGGCTGATCTTTGAATAGGGAAAAGAATGGATCCGCAGGGTCCCAAATGAATTGGCTTGTTCGAAAAAAGCCTTGTTCTTTGGAAAATCTATCTCGTGTCTGGTACTGCATGGTTCCACTCTGCAAGAACTCCGAATCATTCTCTTGAAGCTCATCCTCTTTATGATAAATGATCCATTTACCCCGAAATGACCCAGTCCAATAGGGAAATCCCAATTCAGTGGGCCTTTCGATACAATCAAATAGATTGCCACAAGGGCGCCATATTCTAGGAGCCCAAACTATGTGATTGAATAAATCCTCCTCTATCTGTTGCGGATCGAGGGCCCCTTCCCCTTCTTCAAACTCCGATTCATATTTTTCATATAGAAATCTCTGATCAACGATAGAACAAGATCCATTTTGCATCATATCTAACTGATTCCTTGGTTCGGACCGAAGAAGTAATGTCACTCGATTATTATCAAACTGACTGCAATATTTTTCTGTCCGTGAGGATTCCGCCAGAGCCAGAGCGCCTTCTACTTCTAATAGTAATAATAGTAATAGGCCATGAACTAGATCAGAATCATTCTCAACGAATCCATAGGAAGTGATCCAATTTTTTTCATCGTATCTGGATGAAGACCAAAGATCTTGAGCGACCGATCCGGCAGAACAACTCAAAAGATAAAGAAGTATCGTGAATTTCTTCATGCTCGTTCCAAGTTCGAAGTACCATTTGTACAAATAAGAATCCCCTCCCTTACATGATTTCTTCTTCATATAGATAGATATAGGATCTATGGGGCAATTACTTAGAAGTACATTTTGTGTAACAGCCCTTCCTATCTGATAGAAAAGGATCCCATGATCCTGAACCGATCTTATCTGGGATCGAAAATCCCAAGTTTTTCTATGAAGAGCTGATCTAATTGTATTAGTTTCTATAATGGATTTCTTCTGTGTAATACTAATTGATAGGGCCTCATTGATAAGTGCTACAAGATCTCGCGCATTGGAACCCATGGTTATGGACCCGAATCCGTTAGTATGGAACATCTTCTTTTCCAAGTGAAATCCCCTAGTATATGAAAGAATGAAAAAGTGCTTTCGTTGTTGTGGAAGAAGAAGCCTTCGTATCTTAATGCATGTATTTAATTTATTCGGAGCTATTAGAGTGGGATCCACTTTTTGGGGAATATGAGTCGAAGCAATAACAAGAATCTTTCCAGTGGAACATCTTTCACAATCCCTGGAGAGATAGTTCTCTAATAGACCGAGGGATAAATAATTCGACTCATTCACATGCAGATCATGAATGTTTGGAATCCATATTATGCAAGGAGACATTGCTTTTGCTAATTCGAATTGAAGGGTGATATCAAATGGGTCTATTTTCGGCGTCATATACATAGTTAGCACATTCGTCATAATTAGCAGCTCCATATCAATAGCAAGATCAAGGTCATCATCAATATCGTCACTATCATCAATATCGATATCATCAATAAGATAACCTTTAGGCTTGTCATCCAGGAACTTGTTCGGAAATACCGTAATGAAAGGAACATAGGAGTTTGTCGCTAGGTATTTGACCAAACAGGATCGTCCAGTTCCTATAGAACCTATCACTAAAATACCTCTAGAAGGGGATAGGGCTAAGCGGAGCGAAAAGGGTTTTCCATGAGGAGATGGGGAATGAAAACTATTAGCCCCACACGAGGTTTGTGAATAAGTGATTGTCTGATAATGAGCAAGGAATATCCGTCTTTCTGCTAAACAGGATCTATTGAACTCATAATTCATTAGATCCTTTTGATGAATGTCAACTAAGTATCGTAAGGAAATTGATCCCGGTTGTTCAATCATTTGATAACCAGAGTCATTCTTTGATAAATGATCACTATGAGTCAGACTCAATAGAATTTGATCAATCCTTTTTTCTGTCGTTAAGGTGGAGAACTGAACCAAGAA